TTATGCCATGATGTCTTTGAAGCATATATGCGATAGATAGACTCCTGCAACCATGCTATATTTGCTTACTTAAACAAGAATCTCTCTAAACTAAAATAAAAGAAAAGGGCTTTCTTTATCTAAAATTTTCACGAGGTATAATTAGCAATTCCTTTTTATCTGTTACGGAATCGACCATAGATCAATTCCCCTTTTACTCGGAAGTATTGAATATACCTATAAATTCTGAGTTTCATGTTACTTCTCCAAAAATACATGTCAGAATTGGGGGCATCCCAATCAGATTGAATGGGATGACAGTTTATCAGTCCAAATCTGTAAAATAAAAATTTTGATCAAATCACACATCGCAGTATACTAGGCCTTCTAATTCCTTAAGAGCTTTATCTAAAAGATTCGCGATATAACTAGGAAGACGTTTCAAATACCACACATGAGTTACTGGACATGCGAGTTTGATGTATCCCATTTGATATCTTCGTATCCCAGAATCAACAAATTCCACCCCGCATTGTTCACAAAATTTCGGTTCTTCTTTTTCCGCTCCGATTACTCGATAATTTCCACAAGCACAAATTCCACTTTTTATAGGTCCAGAGATTCTTTCGCAAAACAAGCCACCCTTTTCCGGTTTATTGCTTTTATAATGAAAAGTATAAGGTTTTGTCACCTCTCCGACTACCTCTCCATTAGGTAAGATTTTGTTGGCCCAAGCCTTTATTTGTTCAGGAGAAACTAGTCCAATTTGAAGTTGTTGATGTTTATACCGGTCAATCATAGAATAGAAATTCTGATTCATCCAGATCAAGCTTCCTTCCTAGTAATCCGGAAGTTCTTCTCAGATACAAGGAAATGGTTCAGTTCTAGAGCCAAAGATCGTAGTTCTCTAACGAGTAATCGAAATGATTCTGGAGCATCCTCTGGGTTAGGTACTCTTCCTCCAATGATTGTAGCACCAAGTACTTCTTGGCGAGCTCTAATATGATCAGATTTATAAGTAAGCATCTCTTGTAAAATATGAGCAACACCAAATCCCTCTAGAGCCCAAACTTCCATTTCTCCTACTCGCTGTCCGCCTTGGTTCGCCCTTCCCCTAAGGGGTTGTTGTGTAACAAGTGCGTAATGTCCGCTAGAACGCCCGTGGATTTTATCATCAACTTGATGAATTAATTTTAGGATATAGGACTTTCCTATTAGAACAGGTTGTTCAAAAGGATTTCCTGTTCTTCCATCAAAGATTCTGCTTTTTCCCGGATACTCGGGTTCAAATACCCATGGATTTTTTGTTTGCTTACTGGCTTCATATAATTGAGAAAAAACTAGTTTTCTCGAAGCTTCCTGCTCATATCTCTCATCAAAAGGTGCTATTCTATAATGTTTCTTTAACAGATCCCCCGCTAAACCAAGCGAGCATTCAAATATCTGTCCCACATTCATTCGTGACGGTACCCCTAGTGGATTGAAAACCATATCAACAGGTGTTCCATCTTGCAAATAGGGCATATCTTGTCTAGGCAAAATTTTTGAAATGATACCCTTATTTCCATGTCTTCCAGCGACTTTATCACCTACTTGGATTTCACGTTTCTGTAAAATATATACACGAATCGTTTCTGGATTATAACGAGAACTCCCCCCTTTCCGGATCCATCTCACATCAATAACGCGACCTTTTCCACCTATAGGTAGTTTTAGAGAAGTTTCTTTTGCAGTGGATACCCGAATTCCAAGTATGGCTCGCAATAATCTATCCTCTGGTGCATACGACGATTCATTTGCTGTCTGAGGTGTTAATTTACCTACTAAAATATCACCCGTTTCTACCCAAGATCCCAACACCACAACTCCATTTCTGTCTAAATTTCGTATTAAATGGGCCTCTAGGTGGGGTATTTCTTTCGTGATTTTTTCAGGTCCTTGACTTGTCACATGAGTCTGAATTTCATATTTCCGTATGTGAAAAGAAGTATATATATCTTCATATACTAGGCGTTCGCTAATTAGTACTGCGTCTTCAAAATTGTAACCTTCCCATAGCATATAAGCTACTAATACGTTTTTTCCTAAAGCAAGTTCCCCCCCAACAGTAGCCGCACCATCCGCTAAAATTTGTCCCTTTTTAAAACATTTACCCCGCGAAATCTGAGGTTTTTGATGCATACAAGTATTTTTATTGGAACGTTGATAGATAACTAATGGAAGACTTCTAGTATTAGTGTCCCCATTACTTGAGAAAATAATCTTGTGAGTATCAGTATAAATAACCTGTCCCTCGTGGTCGGCTATAGCGGAAACCTCCGAATCTAGAGCTGTTTGGTGTTCTAGCCCAGTTCCGACAATGCACCTCTCGGATCGAGAAAGTGGAACTGCTTGGCGCTGCATATTAGAACTCATTAAAGCTCGATTCGCATCATTATGCTCGATAAAAGGAATGAGGGAAGCTCCAATAGAAAAATATTGGAAGGGAAAAATATTTCTAAGGTGAATCTGTTCCCATGCAATAGTCAAGAATTCTTGACGGTATCGGGCCGGAACAACCTGTTCCTCCTGAATACCCGGATTCAGGGCCAAAGAATTTCCCGCTGCTAACATATAATATTCATCTCTATTCGGTGCTAAATAAACTATCTGTGCTTCTTTTGATCTTTCAGACATTTCGTAAAAAGGACTCTCTATGGATCCCCAATAACCAATCCTCACATGAATGGCTAAGGATCCAATAAGTCCAACATTAATTCCTTCGGACGTGTCGATTGGACAAATACGCCCATAATGGCTAGGATGGATATCTCGTATCCGAAAACTAGCAGTTCGTCCCGTCAATCCTCCAGGGCCCAAATAACTCAATTTTCGTCCATGAACGGTTTGTGTCAATGGATTTGTTCGATCCAAAACTTGAGATAAAGGATGTAGCCCAAAAAAAGATTCATAAGTGGTTGTTAATGAAGTTGAAGTTATCAAATTTTTTGGAGTCGGTATCAATTTATGCCGAATTGTTCCACAGATAGTTCCTCGAACCGCATTTTCTAAACGAACAAGAGCCAATCCAAATTGATCCTGTAATAGATCCGCTATAGAACGAATACGTTTATTTTTCAAGTGATTCATATCGTCAAGTGTACCCACTCCAAATTTAATTCCGATCAAATGATCTGCAGCAGCCAATACATCTCGTGGTAACAAAAATGTATTGTTTTGGGGTATGTCAAGATTAAGTCTCTGATTCATATTTTGTCGACCAACCCTTCCTAATTCACACCTTTGTTGAAAAAATTTCTTTTGTAATTCTTTACATAAGGACTCAGAAAATACCGGATCCCCACCTACACAGGCAAATTGTTGATAAAACTCCAAAATAGCATTTTCTTTTGACCTAATTTTTTTTTTCTCCTTATCATTCAGGAAAGACAAGAAAATCTCGGGGTAACAAACATTATCTAGAATTTCTCTTAGATTCGAACCCATAGCTGATGATAAAACTAGAATAGATATTTTTTGTTTTCTACTTACGCGGGCCCATATCCTTACTTTTCTATCAATTTCTAATTCTGATCTTCCTCCCCAATCTGATATTATTGTGCAGGTATAGATAGAAATTCCGTTATGGTCCAATTCGGAACGGTAATAAATACCGGGACTTTGCAATATTTGATTAATCACAATTCTGTATATTCCATTTACTATAAAAGTTCCCAGGGAATTCATTAGCGGAATGTTTCCAATAAAAACGGTTTGTTCTTGCATATCTCTACGGGTTTTCAGAATTAACCCTGCAGGTACATATAATTCAGAAGAATATGTGAGCGATTCATACACGGCATTTCCTTCGTTTATTGAGGGTTCTACTAATTGATATCTTTCCACAAATAATTGAAATTCAATTTCTTGATCTGTATCTTCAATTTTTGGAAACTTATGAAATTCTTCCGCTAAGCCTTTATCAATGAACCTGCAAAACCCCTCAAACTGGATCTGACTAAATCCAGGTATTGTGGACATTCCCCCATTTCCATCATTCCGGAGCATCTTAATCTTCAGTTTCCTCTTTCTCAAAAAAAAAAAATCCCATTATTGACTCACTATTCATCGAACTATACATATACGTATCGACCAAGCAATGATGGAATGTATATTCTGTTTACTAAATCACATGAAATTTTAGCCAACTCCAAAAAATGTATTTCATACGTATAAACGGAAACGGAAGAGAGGAATGGAAAGTATTTTCGACGCAAGTTTTAATTTTTTCCAGGTACAAAAATAGAAATGAATTGATAAAGCATTCCTGGAAACTGAAACTTATGGAATTTTGTATAGAATACCAAAATGGATCCAATTTCTACCTATTATTATGATATTACGATTCGTTTGGGTACAAAAAAATATAAATGGATTTAGGATAAAATCGAATTTTTTTTTAATAAGATATAATCAGAGAATAAGATATATAGCCCTATAGAGTTTCCTTTTTTAACGCAATTTTAAACAAACTTCTTTTTTGCTAGTCTAATTTATAGAAGACAATTGAGTTATCGTTGTGTAATAGGAGTAGGGTTTTATTAAGTTAAGTTTATTAAGTGCATGCTGATGTAACTATATTATCTATCCGCATATCAGATCTTTTATCGTAATTTTACTTGGGACAATAGAGGTCCCACTCACTATATTATAATCAATATTTTCTATTCCATATATTAAAAAAAAAAAATGAAACCGCCGGAATTTTCTTTTCTATAGGGATATACATAAAAAAGAGACCCAACCCGGTCTCGGTATTCATGTAACAATTTCTGTCCCGGGGTTGACATATACACATTTCTGTTCTTATAATAAAAGATTGTAAATATTGGCAACATTTATCTTGCCAAAGATTGATTATCTAATTCTTGAATATTAAGAAGATAAAAAGAGGGAAAACAGTGATGTGTGTTTTAAGATATAATCAATCAAATAGAATAATCTCAACTAAACAAAACCAAAACTAGAAAAAAAAAAACGAAAACAAATTGAGTCAAATTTTTAGTTGTCAATTGTATTGAAAATTGTAATATGTAATAATAATTATCTAATTTTATATAATTGTAAATTGTATAATTGTATAAAAAATTAAGTTAAGTAAATTAACTTAAGTAATTAAGTAATAAATTAAATAAAGTAAATTATAGAATATGGATAGGCACTATTCTTTTTTTTTCTAGTTTTGATCAGATTTGGCGACATAGCCAAGCGGTAAGGCAGGGGACTGCAAATCCTTTATCCCCAGTTCAAATCTGGGTGTCGCCTGATCAACAAACAAAAGATTTGGAAATTTTTATTATGTTAATCTAACTCGACGAATGCTTACTGCACGAAAGCAGAGACAAAAGGTGGGGATTATCAACCCTTTAATTTTTAGAATCCTACTTATTCAATTTAAATAAAATTAAATTAAAAAAAAAAAACTGTAGATTTTTTTTCTCAAAATGGGGGTTTTGGGCGTGGCCCAAGCCAGTATAAATAGGAATGAAGTAAACCTTACTTTTAAATCTCATTATGATTGGTTTGGACATTTATTTAATTTCTCAATTGAATAAAATAGTGAGAGGAGAGTTTCTTCTGGAATTCAAAACCACTAAAGAAAGTAATAGGTCATAAATCTTGGTAACCAAAGGTTCCTAAAGAGCACTCCGTTTCTTTTTGCTCCGAGGATGGAAGAAAGAATTGTACAAAAAACTTTCAAGACTTCCCAACCCTATTACACTACTACCAAATAAACTAATGTTTACGGAACTCCGTATAGAATTTAATTTATAGGTTGATAGCAAATCTATTTAGAAGGTGCGGAAAGGACCGGGGATGTTTTGTATCGAAATTCATGAGAGTCTCTAAGCACTCAAACATTCAATCGGGTTGGTTAGTCGACTCTTTCTTATTTCTTATAGAGAAAAGTCAAAGTTGAAAAAAAAAAATTATGTAATACCGACAATGGTCTCTTTGTATTCTTTCACAGAAAGAAAGACAGCAAGACTTAGATCAAATAGAGGGCTCTGATAGATAATTATCCATCTTGATGATATATTTTAATGCTTGATGATATATTTTAATGCCTTTTGTTTATCAAAGGGAGTAACAAAACAAATAATGGGTCATACTATTCCTACATGTTTTATTTGGATAGGAGCATTTTTTGCTATTCTGTTCCCCAATAAAAAGTGTATGTATCATAGTTTTGCTTAATGTTTCCTGATTCCACCCGAAATCTTAGAATATAAGAACTTGTTACAGGTAAATTTCTTGGATTGCTAGCCTAAAATCAGAATTTCATTTTGACTCTGCGCCATCAATTTCACTATAATAATGAATTAATTATTGAATAATTATTTTACACACGTAAGAGGCATAATTCATATGGATATAGTAAGTCTCGCTTGGGCTGCTTTAATGGTAGTTTTTACATTTTCCCTCTCACTCGTAGTATGGGGAAGGAGTGGACTTTAGGGGTATTACTAATTGAATAATTGATTCAATAATGGAATTGTATCAATTGTTTAATTGAGCGTTTTCCGAAGCTTTTTTTTTAAGAATGTCTCCGTATCAAAATGTCTCTAATAAATAATAACCATTCGATCAAAGTGAAATAATGGAGGATTATTATAGTTGTATTTCGAAACTCAAAATTACACATGATAAGACATTTTTTCCAACCGAATTCTTCCTAAATAAAAAAAATAATAATAATAATAGAAAATAATATATTAAATAATATATATATATTTAAGTAGAATATTATAGATATAGAATCTAGATATAGATTATACTATATATAAGATATAAATAGAATTCTAATATAGATAATAATCTAATATAGATACTATCTAGATAACTAGAATATATAGTTTAAATATTCTATTCTAATAAATATCTAATAAATACGAGTATAGTACTAGATAGTATGGTAGAAAGAATTATATAGTATAGTTCTTTCTACATACTACCTGAACTCAGATATTTATGATTCCAGCCGGATCATTTTATTTAAGACTTGGAGTTTGAATCCTTTTCTTTCGTTTCTTCAATCATTGATAAGAATAAATAATTCAAGTTTCAGTCAAATTAATCATTTTGACTGACTGTTTTTACGTAGATGATAAGTAAAAAGGCAGTAGGAACTAAGATAAACAGTGCAGTAGCAATAAATGCAAGAATATTGACTTCCATAATCTCATAGTTTTTTACTTCATAATAACTCGGGATTTAATCCCATAGAGATGAGAAATTGGATTCCTGTAAAATCAATTGCACCCGATGATACTGAATCGGATCAATATTATGAATAACAATGTCTGATTGATTCGTCGTCGAAAATGGAATGGAATAGTATACCATAGGAAGATCTTGTAAATTCGAAAGGGTTTTTGTTTTTGAATTAGGAATCCTATTGAATTTTGCATCCCCTTATATTTTTTTTAGAACCTACCTTAATTAATATATACATATACAATTATGATATATACAACATAT